TATATACCATTTATTATTTTGTCCAAAAGAATTCTTTTAGGACCTGTTTTAACAAAAGAGTTAATTAAGTCCCAATTTTGCAAAGATGAATAAACAGGTTTATATAAAAAAAAGGCTATAAATATTCCAAAAAGAGCTATACTAACTGAAAAAATAGCATCTTTCAAAAATTCATACCAATCTGTTGAATTATTCAAATTTTGATGTAAAAGGTTTATAGAAGGAGTTAACCATTTTGATAATATGTCCAAATACAATCCTCCTTGGTTGAAAGGAATTCCTAGGGATCCAACGAACAACGTAAATAGAACCAATACTAGTATAGGAAATAACATAGTATTATCCGATTCATAAGGATACGAAAAAAACTTCTTATTTCCAAAACGGGTAATAGTAATAAAAGGTTGTGTGATGTTTCTTGCATTCTGATCAATTAGATACGTTTTTTTTGAAAAAAAAGAAAAAATATCATGATTTTTCATTGTTAATAACGTTAATAAACGAAAATTTTTGTTAATTCTTTTTGAATCTTCTTTACCCCATAGAGATATTGAATAGAAGGTAGTATTCTTTTTACCACTATAATTTTGAAAATGAACGTTTAAGTGTCCTTCAAAAGTAAGTAAATAGATTCGAAACATATAAAATGCGGTTAATCCCGCTGTAAACCAAGCTATTATTGCGAAAATAGGTGAATACAACCAAGTATCGTTAAGAATTTCATCTTTGGACCAAAAACAAGCAAGAGGCGGAATACCACAAAGAGAAAGTGTACCTAATAAAAAAGCAGTTTTGGTAATTGGGATATGTTTTGTTAAACCCCCCATATAAACCATATTCTGACTTTTATTTGGAGAATATCCAACAAGAGTTTCCATTGAATGAATAACGGATCCGGATCCTAAAAATAATAATGCTTTCGAATAAGCATGAGTAATCAAATGAAATAAAGCACTTCGATAAGACCCCATACCTAGAGCTAACATCATATAACCCAATTGAGACATTGTGGAATAGGCTAAACCTCTCTTAATGTCTTTTTGAGCAAGGGCAAAAGTAGCCCCGAATAATATTGTTATTACTCCTACCAAAGAGATGAAATTCATTATGTGAGGGATGACTATGAAAAGAGGAATAAGCCGAGCTACAAGAAAAATGCCCGCAGCTACCATAGTAGCAGCATGTATAAGAGCCGAAATAGGAGTAGGACCCTCCATGGCATCCGGTAACCATACATGAAGGGGAAATTGTGCAGATTTAGCAACCGCACCGGCAAATAATAGAACGGCACAGAAAGTAACAAATAAAAAATTGACTTCATTATGATTATTAGAAATCAAGTTATTGAATATTTTGAATAAATCTCGAAATTCGAAACTCCCTGTTATCCAATAAAAACCTAAAATTCCTAATAATAAACCAAAATCCCCAACACGATTAGTTACAAATGCCTTTTGGCAAGCATTTGCAGCAACAGGCCGTGTGAACCAAAACCCTATTAATAGATATGAACACATTCCTACCAACTCCCAAAAAATATAAATTTGTATCAAATTAGAACTAGTAACTAATCCTAACATAGAAGTACTGAAAAAACTCATATAAGCAAAAAATTTCAAATATCCTTGATCATACGACATATAATTATCACTATAAATAAGAACCATAATTCCAATAGTAGTGATTAATATTGACATAATAGAAGTAAGCGGGTCGATCAAGTAACCGAATTCTAAAGAAAAATCATTATTAATGATCCAAGACCATACATATTGATAGATAGAACTGCCATTTATTTGCTGAATAAACAGATTGATCGAAAAAATCATGACTATACTTAACAAAAAAACACTTTGAAAAGCCCACATACGGCGAAGACTTTTTGTTGCCGACGGAAAAAGAAGAAGTCCCGCTCCTATTAACATAGGAACTGGAAGTGGAAGGAAAGGTATTATCCACAAATATTGATATGTCTGTTCCATAAAAAAGTTTTTTATTCTTAATTGATTGTTTCCTATTTACCGGATCCTACCCCCTTTCAATTTCAAAACAAAAGGGGTCAATAAAAAAATCAAGAGATGTACTAACTTAAAGATATTTTTCGAATTTTATATATTATCTGGGTCTTTCCAAAATACTTTAAATATTAAAATAAAGAAGTTACAATTGGGCAAATGATATGACCTACTTGTTCATAAAAAGCTAATTTAGTTATTAACTAAGATTTTTCTTAAAAATAACGAAAATACAAAATTTAATTATTATTAAATCACTTTATATTCATAAAGTAATGATAAAAAATTACATTAAAAATAAATCTGATATGAATCGATATGAATCATAGGATTAACTAAGGTACAATTTTTGTACGAATCTCGCTTTTTAGTCAGTTTGTTCCAAATCATTAACTAGTTTCAGTATGAAACTGATTGATTACTTTCCGTTTCAATAAAAAAACATTTATAGGAAGCGCTATAATATCTAAATTTTCTATTTTTTGTAAGATTTATTTTTATATTTATCAAAAAGGGGGGTAATTATCAAAAGGGGGTAAAATAAAATTTAATAAAAAAAATAACGAAGATTTTTTTTAACAAAACGTGTATCTTTGAACAGATTCATTACTTTAATTACTAGTTTGATTCGAATTTTAAAATGTAATTTCGAAGTATTCTTTACTCAAGTTTGACCAATTAATAGATTAATAGAAAAATTTAAAGTTTTCATTAGGCTTTTCATTAGGCAATGGGTTGTTCAAGGGTTCTTAAATCCTTCGGTCTATTTTATGTAGAAAAAAAATTAAATTATATTTTTATAGTAAGATTTTGTACGATTTTCGCATATTTTTTCTATATCTATATATATAGATTTTTTTTGTTTTCTCTAGATAATATATATTATCTAATTATTATTTAGAAAATAACTAGATAATGAATATATTCGTTTTGACCAATAGATGTCTTTCACATCCAACTATAACAACGAGTAACCTCTTAATTTTTAAATGGCAGTTCCAAAAAAACGTACTTCTATATCAAAAAAGCGTATTCGTAAAAATATTTGGAAGGGGAAGGGATATTGGGCAGCCTTAAAAGCGTTGTCATTAGGTAAATCTCTTTCTACCGGAAACTCAAAAAGTTTTTTTGTGCGACAAAAAAAGTCATAAAATAAAACAGTGGAATAATCCGAATAGAAAATATAGGCCCATTTCATTCTTTTTAGGAAATCAACAAACCTATGTGTTTGTGGCTAATCAATATGAACTAGAACTCTCTTCGCTATTAGGATATTAGGATTAGGATATCTATAATAATAATTCTTCGGTTTAGGGGTTAGTAAATTATAAAAAGCTTTTGAAAAAAGAATAAAGACAAGATACAAAACTTGAGCCGTTGTTAGTATATTTGTTAGTATATTTTCTTGTTTTGGAGATGGGGGAGTCTTTTTTCCCCATCAACCTATTTGTCACAATTACTATAATCGACGTTTTTCTATACTATATATATTTTTCTATACTATATATATTGAAGAAGGGTAAAAAATAGATCTTTAGTTAAAATTAATACATCGTTGAATTTAATTTATTCATTTATTTTGAAAATTTTTTGTGTACCTTTCTGACTTCTTATTTATCTGAATTTCTCTGAATTAATCTATTAAAATATATAAATTTCCCATATATATATATATGTCTCTTTCAACCCAACCGACAAAAGCCTGGAATTTTTTGTCCGAATTAATGTGCAAGTTTTGAGTAATAAAAAGGGGTCTTATTTTTTGTTCATTGGTAAAATACATTTTTTCACTTTTAGGAAATAATATAAATGATAAATCTTTTATGAAAAAAGATAAAGAAATCTTTTATAGTTCTATCAATTAACTAGAGGGTTGAAGTTTATAGTTTCAATAGTTCGATTCTATTGAATTATAGAAGAGCATAAACTACACCAAAGCACTAAGGTAAATAAAACCGATACCTCATAATAATGAACCTTACCTCATAATAATGAACCTTCGAATTTATATTTGAACAAAGTTTTATTCATCAATTTTCATTTTGACTAAAAAGATTTCATTTAGTTGACTCCTTAAATCTCGACGATTGACTATGAATAGGCTATTATGAATTCGAACAAGCCGCTATGGTGAAATCGGTAGACACGCTGCTCTTAGGAAGCAGTGCGAGAGCATCTCGGTTCGAGTCCGAGTGGCGGCAGACCTTCTCTTCGAAAATAGATACAATATATTATAAATTCTAGAATGAATTAAACTCCTGATTTATTTCAGGATTCCCCCTTTTTTAAAAATTTTATGATATTTTCAACTTTAGAGCATATATTAACTCATATTTCCTTTTCGATCGTTTCCATTGTAATTACAATTCATTTGATAACTTTATTAATCGATGAAATCATAAAACTAAATGATTCGTTAGCAAAGGGAATGATAGCTACTTTTTTATGTATAACCGTATTATTAGTCACTCGTTGGATTTATTCGGGGCATTTCCCACTAAGTGATTTATATGAATCATTAATCTTTCTTTCTTGGAGTTTATCAGTTATTCATATAGTTCCATATTTCAAAAAAAAAAAAAGCCATTTAAGCACAATAACTGCGTCAAGTGTTATTTTTACCCAAGGCTTTGCTACTTCGGGTCTTTTAACTGAAATACATCAATCCGAAATATTAGTACCCGCTCTCCAATCCGAGTGGTTAATAATGCACGTAAGTATGATGATATTGGGCTATGCAGCTCTTTTATGTGGATCATTATTATCAGTAGCACTTCTGGTCCTTACATTTCGAAAAAACATAAATTTTTTTTGTAAGAGGAATACTTTTTTATTAAAACTAAACGAGGAACTTTCCTTTGGTGAAATACAATACATAAATGAAAGAAACAATTTTTTAGGAAATGCTTCTTTTTTTTCTGCTAACAATTATTACAGGTCCCAATTGATTCACCAGTTGGATTATTGGAGTTATCGTGTGATTAG